ACAAGCAAAAAAGGCGTGAATGAAAAAGGAAGATTAGAACAAGCAAGTAAGAGAGAACCACATGCAGAACACATAGAGGACTATTGTATGTATAGAAGATTGGAAGCTCAGCTTTAAGTCAAGAAGGGTAGGGGAGCCGCTGCGCCTACAATCTCGACAGTTTTGGTTAAAAGGTTTTTCTTTTTTCCACGCATCTATTAAGAAACGCAGAATCCACACTTTCATCAATTTGAAATGCCCAACAGGCAGGCCGGGTTTTGGTTCAGCATGAGGAGATAAGGACAGAAGTTATGAAATTGTTCTCACACTTATCCATCTTATCAAGCCAACAGCATATAGCAACAGTCCATCAAATATTTCAAAAGTCCTCCAAGCAAAAAAAAAATTCTTCAATCTGGTAAACTATCTATCAACAACAGGGGGCTGTTCATAGTAAAAAACTACTAGACTAGATGGATTCCAACTAAACTTTCACTTCTACTTGGTTGATTAATGCAGGGGCAGTGCTGGAACATAATTAAGGAAGATCTCCATCTCCATATGGTAATTGAAGTCAAACAGGAGCAAACCAGGTGCAATTCAATCCTTCTTCCTAGCAATGATTCCCAAAAAAGCAAAACCTCACTAGACCGAGGCCCATTGCTATAGAAACTACACTGTATAAGAGAATGACTAAGGTAATTGCCAATCTATTGAAAGACAGGCTGGCTCTTTAAAAAAGGCGTCCTCCTAATCTCATTTGGATAGGAAGAGATATTTATGATTATCCCAAGGATGCTTACTACTCAGCTGATAGATCAGGTGAGCCAGCCATGATCACTAAACTCGCCAAACCAGCAACATATGAAAATTTGAATAATAGGTTTCTATATGCTTAAGGAAAATTGGATTTTCGGAGTAGGATACGAAAGTTTATTTATATACAATGGATAGCACCTATAATCCATGGACGACCAGTGGAGTTCATAAAAGAAACCAAAGAAAGGTCCGCGACAAAGCTGTCCCCTCTCTCCATATCTCTACTTGCTGGCTGGTTGCAGATAACACTGTAATAAGAACAAAGCCAGATAGAGAGCAAAGCGCCAATCGTTCGAGGCTTCAAAACTTTCTTTTTTCCTTGTTTCCCCGGGGGGAAAACATTTTGTATACTTTGGTCATGTTAAAAAAACCCCAGACGACGACGGATACTAAGAAAACTGGGATTCAAAAAAGGATTAACAGATGATCTACGGACTTACTTGGCTTGGTCCCAGTTTATAGGCATTAAGACAATCTATAACTAGTTGGAAGGGGCGCAAGGAAAGCAGGAAAAAATGCAGTCAAAAGGAGCCTGCCTTAGTCTCAAATAGGGCTTAGCCTCAGTGGCAGACAACTCTTATTAAACATGTCTTTTCGGCTTATACCAATCACATGGCTACCATACTACTGGCAACCATTTCTTTTTAGGAAGAAGTTTTCCCGGTTGTCGAAAGCAGAGTCTGCCGAAACTATTGTTGGGGAAGAAAGGAGCAGAGAAAGACCTCCTTGCTTTCCGAATAGCCGGCTTTGGCGATTGCACTTTCCATCCCTTACAACATAGGGCTTGCGGAAAGAGTAGTTGAAGAAGCCGAGACGAGAGAGAGAAACAAGTCCCGCTTCGCTTTAAAGTATAGGGGGGAGGGAGAGAGAAACTCTCTTTAGCGGTTCGTAGGTGCCTTATTTGATCTAGTAAGGGGAGCTAGAGCTAGAGTAGCATTCCCAAGCACTACCCTCAGTTGCAGCCCCAGGTCCATATAAAGCAGTCAATCTACCAGCAGCAGAGACTGCAGATACATGTCCACCTGTTTATCTACTACCATAAGCGGGAGCAGTTGCAGGTATCGAGTGTTGTGAGGGCTTTCATTTGCGCGTTAATGGCTGTTTCTGTTATAGCACTAGGAATCGGTGCCGTTAGTCTAAGCTAAAACAGAGGGGCTTTGGAATCCATTCCGTATTCCGTACGCTAGGAAGCCGATCCGAAGTTTCATCATAGCCTTTTTTAACCGAAGAGAGCGATACGAACAGTTCAGGAGGTCGCAGATAAAACCATTAGTTCAGTGCCGGGTTTCATAAGTACTCTCGGTCAATCATATCATTCTCCAGACGGAATGGGGTGTAGGCACGTTTATTGGAGCAGTTGGGAAGAACACCGGCCGATTTCTTTTTTCAATCGTTAGAAAAAGGAGCTTGGTCAGCTTTGAAAGCATCCCTACGTACCCTCTTGTTATTCCCATGATTCCCCGTTGCACCTATTCTCCGCAACCGTTGGTTCAGATCTATCTCGGGTACGGTCACTGCACTCCAATCTCTCAATCGGTTGGTGCACCTATGGTTCTTAAGGTTGTTGATGCCAATAAAAAGACAAAAAAGAATCCAATTTATCCTCTAGTTGCGAAGGATACTGCTTACTACAGATTCGAGTGAAATGGCTGGTGGTAATGATGCGTGGTAAGGTCGCTGCTAACGAATGGTGGGTGCGTGG